TATCAATTGTATTTCTGGAATAAATCATGAATTTTTCTAGGACAGTATTCAAAATCTCATCGAAAACTTACAGCAGCTTGCCAAACAAAGGCTAAGAGAAAAAACAGCAAAGGTATAACTGGCATAAAATCTACAATTGGATTTAAAAAAGCGTAGGCCTCGGGTAATTTGGCAAAGAAAAAACTACTCAAATAAAGGGCAGAATTAAGGCAGATACCGATAAAACTAAAAATATTAAGCATAGCAAAGGTGTTGTTATTGTAGATAATTGCATTTTGATTGAGTTATTGATATCTTATTGATATAAGGCAAAAAATAATGACGAAGGGAAAGTAGACCAAAAAAGCCTTTGAACTCACTCACCCAATAAAAAATCCTTCCATTCTCAAACGAGAATAGAAGAAATCATACTTTCTTTTATACAATATCTTATATCTTAATTAAATTATATGTAATGATCAATCAATTCCAGGTTAATTCTATATCTACACGTGGCAAAATCCTATCAACAATAGATTCCGTAGATATGGATTTGCACTGGAATTGACGAACAACTACTACTAATATTAGTGTTTATTAGTTTAGAGCTAGAAATCTAAATGGGGCGTGGCCAAGTGGTAAGGCAACGGGTTTTGGTCCCGCTATTCGGAGGTTCGAATCCTTCCGTCCCAGAGCACCCATTATATTATATCAATATCAGAAAAAAGATTGCTTTTTTGAACAGCTCTTTCCTTTGTTTAAGATTCTAATATTGAATAGAATGGGATTCTTTTTATTAATTTTTGCTGATGCCTCTGAATCATCTTTTTTTTTTGCGAGCTGAATTGAGATACCCAGATGTAACTTAATCTATTTATGATCCAGGTTAGATAGGAACATAGATCGCAATAATTTTGAATAAAATATAAAATAAGGTAGGACGGCCTTTCATTCTAGGCCACCCCCCGTATATTCGTATTGAAGTTAATTTTAAATCGTTGGTGGTTTAATTCAAAAAGAACCATGGATTTATCTTTGATAAAGCAATGTGGTACTTAGTCAAAAACATTATATTAATATTTTAATAATGATGTGGAAGTAGTAAATTGTTTTAATTAAAGTTTTATAAATCTTTTTAATGGTTTAATGGCTTGTTCTGAATCCTTTATATTCGAAGAAGTGTGAGATAGGTGAATCGATCCTATTGAGTCATGGAGATTCAAAGAAGAACTAATTAATTTGTTGTTAAAAAATATAGACATATAGAAATTGCATTTAGACATATGGAGATTAATAAATTATTGCTGAGACTTTTTCAGAAAATATCTACCCATTGGTAACCATATAGAGGGGCATAGATTACTATTTACCGACAGAACCAATGACTATTCATGATTCCATAATTGAATCAATTACATACTGGTTCCACACGAGAGGAATGTTATGGTAAAACTTCGTTTGAAACGATGTGGTAGAAAGCAACGCGCGACTTGAAGGACATGATCCGCTGTGGATGTAAGAATCCACCATTTTATTAGGAATGAAAGTGCTCTTGGCTCAACATCCTTTGTTCTACTCAACTAGAAACCTCAGCCTTTTTGGAGTTATAATGTAAATAGTACATGATGGAGCTCGAGTAGAAAGTATTAATTAATTTCTCAAGGGCAAGGGTCTAGGGTTAGTGCCAATGAATAAGTTGTTCCAACTTCGTAAGTATATCTTCGATATAGAAATCGAAAGGATTCAATTCGAGAAAGTTTTCATAATAAAAATTTTTTTTGGACTTGATAAAACTTTTTCGGTCAAAAGTGTAACACGCGGGAATCAACCGTTCTTATGATTCTTTGATAGAAAGAAATCACAAAAAAAGGTATGTTGCTGCCATTTTGAAAGGATTAAGGATCACCGAAGTAATGTCTAAACCCAATGATTCAAAGAAAAGATAAAGGATTTTGGAACAAGGAAACATCATTTTTAATTGTCTCAACAACTAAAGAAGAATAAAAAAAATATTCTAAACAAGACAAAAAGGGGGTTAGAGACCACTCAATAAATGAAATGCTTAAGGATTTTCTTTGAGCTATTTGGAAGTTATCCAACTTGAGTTATGAGTACAAACTTTTTTTAGGAAAGAAAAAAGACTCAAATTCTAGTCTAATTGCTTGGATGATTTTATGGATCTATTTGCTATGATAATTCTATACATAGACATAACTTCTAATCATTTTTTCTTGAGCCGTACGAGGAGAAAACTTCTTATACGTTTCTAGGGGGGGGGGGTATTGTTCAGCTACATCTATCCCAATGAGCCGTCTATCGAATCGTTGCAATTGATGTTCGATTCCGAAGAGAAGGAAGAGATCTTCGGAAAGTTGGTTTTTATGATCCGATAAAAAATCAAACTTATTCAAATGTTCCTGCTATTCTCTATTTCCTTGAAAAAGGCGCTCAACCTACAGGAACTGTTCATGATATTTCAAAGAAAGCAGAGATTTTTAAGGAACTTCGCTTTAATCAAACTAAATTCAGTTAATTAAATTATAGTAAATTATAGGGGGTATCATTCATATATAGACTAACTTTATTATACTATAACTAATGCTACTTCTCTTTCTCTTACTGTATTCATACCTAATTTTTTATTCCCATATAATCCCATCCATACGTTATCTAATGGACCAAAATAAATATATAATTTTATTATAAATATAATTGGATCTCAAAATATAAAATTCTGATATTACCTTCAATCGGGTGGTTTTCGTTGGAACTCTACTAACAAACAATAACCCCGGAATCAAGCTTTCTTAACTTATTTGATCCACTTATATTGATTGAATAACTCCGATCCTTTTTTCCTACTTTTTTGATTTATATTCCCCTATCTACACCCTTTAATATATCTATATATATAGATTATCTATGTAGTGCTAATCCAACACCAGTCCTTCTTTTTTTTTTCGTTGAATTTCATTCCATTTTTACTATTGTATTATTTTCGCAATATTTATATTGACAACAGTGTATCGAACAAATATAATTTGATCGTGTATAAATCTATTTATCCCCCCATGGATTTGGTTTTAAAATTTATTCATCTGAATCTCTTCATTTTTATGTTCGGTTCAGAATCAATAAAAATGTTTTCTTTGTTCTATTATTGTTAGTTCAAGGTTTTGATTGTGTCATGCAATCAAATTTATTTATTTTGATTTCGACTGTATCTCCACATACTAATTTTTTTATATTTTATTCGGGTTGCTAACTCAACGGTAGAGTACTCGGCTTTTAAGTGCGGCTAGGATCTTTTACACATTTTGATGAAGCAAGGGATTCGTCCATACCATTGGTAGAGTTTGTAAGACCACGACTGATCCTGAAAGGGAATGAACGGAAAAAATAGCATGTCGTATCAATGGAGAATTTTAAGAATATTTGATTCTTACCGGATTGGTCCAAAGACTTGTTTTGAAGTCTTGGAACAGAACAAAATAAATTCAAAGTTGGGTCGAGTCAATAAATGGATAGAGCCATATGGCTCCAATTATAGGGAAACAAAAAGCAACGGGCTTCTGTTCTTAATTTGAATGATTACCCGATCTAATTAGACGTTAAAAATATATTAGTGCCTAATGCGGGAAAGGTTTCTCCTATGAGTGGATTATCGATTTTTTTACTGAATCCTAACTATTATTAGCCATTCTCCATTATGGATTGGAGATAAATGTATAGAAGAAGTGGTATATTGATAAAGATCATCTTTTTTCCAAAATCAAAAAGAGCGATTGGGCTGAAAAAATAAAGGATTTCTAACCATCTTGTTATCCTATAATGGAAAATAAACCCATTGGATGAAAAAAGAGAGGATAGAGAATCCGTTGATAAGCTTACCTGTTTCCGAGGTATCCATTCTTTTCTTACTAGATATATAATACCTTGTTTTGACCGTATCGCACTATGTATCATTTTATAATCTAAGAAATCACCTATCTTTGGTTCAAATTCTAATTTTAAATGGGGGAGTTTCAAGGATATTTAGAACTCGATAAATTTCGACAACATGACTTCCTATATCCACTTATCTTTCAGGAGTATATTTATGCACTTGCTCATGATCATGTTTTAAATAGATTTTTGAATAATATTGGTGGTTATTACAATAAATCCAGTTCACTAATTGTGAAACGTTTAATTACTCGAATGTGTCAACCAAATCATTTGATTATTTCTGCTAATGATTACAACGAAAATCCCTTTTTGGGGCATAATAAGAATTTATATTATCAAATAATATCAGAGGGATTTTCAGTCATTTCAGTCATTGTGGAAATTCCATTTTCCCTACACTTAGTATCTTCCTTAGAAAGTAAAAAAATAGTAAAAGTGCATAATTTACGATCAATTCATTCAATATTTCCTTTTTTAGAAAATAATTTTGTACATTTAAATTATGTATCAGATATACTAATACCCCAGCCCATCCATCTGGAAATATTGGTTCAAACTATTCGCTACTGGGTCAAAGATGCCTCTTCTTTGCACTTATTAAGATTCTTTCTTTATGAGTATTACAATTTAAACAGTTTTATTACCCCAATTCCAAAGAAAGCCATTTCCATTGTTTCAAAAAGGAATCAAAGATTATTATTGTTTCTATACAATTATTATGTATGTGAATACGAATCTATCTTCATTTTTCTTTGTAACCAATCTTCTCATTTACGATCAACATCTTCTGGAATTCTTTTTGAGCGAATATATTTTTATAGAAAAATAAAAAATCTTGTACTTGTAGAAGTCTTTTCTAATGATTTTTCAATTGTCCTATGGTTGTTCAAAGATCCGTTCATGCATTATGTTAGGTATCAAGGAAAATTAATTCTGGCATCAAAAGGTGTGCCTCTTCTGCTAAATAAATGGAAATATTACCTTATCAATTTTTGGCAATTTTATTTTTACGTATGGTCTCAACCAGTAAGGATCCATATAAACCAATTATCCAATCATTCGCTCGATTTTCT